ATATACATATAATATATATGTGTCTGACTTTCTTTTGGACTCGACTGTTCTTGAACAATAAAATGGAGTAGAGTGCCCATATTTTTACCAGGAGTACATACACAAATTGTATTCTTTTGTTGTTCAATACACAATGAACTTAACATAATACATAATTATCTCGACAGAACAGAGCACTTTTTTAAACCGCACCCCTTTTCTAGCTCCGACTTGTGTATCCTCAATTACTAATTGAAAAAAAAAAATCTATCTCATTCTCATTCAAATTGCATGCTGAATTTTTGATGTATGTGTTTCTACTCCAATCCAAGAAAGAGAAGAGGATTTTATTTTATATTAATAAAAGACCAAGCAACGACCCTCCTTTCTCGTAAATATGTTGGAATATTAGATCTTTTAACCCACCCTTTTTCCATCTCACTTCTACTGTTTTGTTTGGGGCTACATGTGACCTATTGAATACCGGTCATATGATACCTCATCAGATAATTAATTGTATGTATAAATAAGTATAAGGAAGGAGAATTGTATAAGGAAGAGGGTAGCTTATAAAAAAGAAATAGTGGAAAAGGATGAAAAATTCAATGGGAGTCCATATTGGAATTAAATTAGGAATCCTATTTTTGATTTAGTATGGATAAAGGCTTTTCCTATGTTATACTATTCAATTCTCGACGATTAATCGATTTGATAGATCAGATATATTGTTATTCATAATATTGATCCGATTCAATATCATCAGGATACAATTCACCCTATTGAATTTACAGGAGTCAAATTTATCATCTCTATGGGATTAGATCCCGAGTTATTGCAAAGCAAAAAAACAAAAATGAGATTATGGAAGTCAATATTCTCGCATTTATTGCTACTGCACTGTTCATTCTAGTTCCTACCGCTTTTTTACTTATCATCTACGTAAAAACAGTCAGTCAAAATGATTAATTTGAATGAAACTTGAACTATTAGCTCTTGTCAATGATTGAAGAAATGAAATAAAGGGAATTAAACTCCAAGTCTTAAATTAAATGAAATGGTCGGGCTGGAATCAAGAAGTGTCTGAGATCTGAGATAGTGTGCAGAAGAAACTATATAGTTCCTTCTACACATTATCTAGGATTGGATACAGATATAATATAGGTTTTACTTTCTATAAATATAGATCAATTTACAATATGGTAGTACCTCTAAAGTCCACTCCTTCCCCATACTACGAGCGAAAGAGAAAATGTAAAGACTACCATTAAAGCAGCCCAAGCGAGACTTACTATATCCATGTAAATTATGTCTCCTATCTCTATCAAGGAATGATTCCGCTATGATTATTGATCAATAATCATAGTGGAATCAATGGCGCAGAGTCAAAATAAAATTCTGATTAAAAGTGATTGATGAGCCAATTCAATCGTAACAAATTACATATTATTGGATTTCCGGTAGAATCGGGAAGCATTAAGCACAAATATGATACACACACCCTTTCTTTGGAAATATCAAAGGAAAGGAGTCCTTAGAATGGAAAAGATGTAGGACTAGTAAGACCTATTGTTTTGTTTGTTACTTTTTTATAAACAAAAGATATAAAAAAAAAATATACCATCAAGATAGAAAACTATCTATGGGATTATCTTTCTTTCTGTGAAAGAATCAGGAGACACCATTACCACTATTACATACATTCCATTCTTTTTTTTTCTTTTCTAGAACCCTACGGATTCTAAAAATAAAGAATGGATACGCCCAGTCCTTTGCCTCTGCTTATACTTTTGCTTCTGCGAAGCAAGAATTCCTTGAGTTAGATCAACAGAATAAGAAATCCCAATTTGTTGATCAGGCGACACCCAGATTTGAACTGGGGATAAAGGATTTGCAGTCCCCCGCCTTACCACTTGGCCATGCCGCCAAATCCGATCAAAAATATGCATAAAAATATTATCTATACTTTAATTACAATTACTAAAATTACAATTACTAATTTTATTTTTTAATCTTGAATCCCATTGTACTTATCCCTTTCCAAAAACGAATCCCTATTTTTTATTGGATCCGGTTTCGATTATTCTCTTTGATTCATTGTATCTCAAAACATACATGGCTTAAAAACTTCCCTTCCCTTTTCTATTGAAATGCAAAAAAATAGATTTCCGGTCATAGATTTTAAAATTTAGAGTAGGAACCATTACCCATTTACTTTGAATAGGAACCATTACCTATTTACTTTGAATTAGTGAACGAACGGTTCTTAATTAAATTATTTTGTATCTCAAATTGTGTCTTTATGGCATAATAAAAGCCAATTGATTTACGACTAATCAGTATCCATTATTTTCAAAAATCAATCCTTTTCCATTTAAATCTCAATTTTCAATTATAACACCATATATGTCTATATGTAAACCCCAGAACCGAAATTGTTACACATAACAAATCAGATACCGAGTGGGGTCTTTCTCTTATCTTATGCACATATTCCTATAGCTATAGAGAATCAGCGTGTTTG